AAATTCCGATCTTGATGTTGCTAAGGATCCCGATATGTATCCTTTAAATATAAACTTTAATGAACAGAGTCGAGAAAATAATCTATTTTTTATTGTAAAACATAGATTATCAATCGATTTGATAATAATACAAGGATTATCAGTAATACGTCTTGCTATCACTAAAGTGATATCCATATAGATATAAATATATCACTTGTGACTTTCTTTGTTACAAAACACTAATTTTTATCTCAAATTGAAATGATTAAAATGAAATCATAAGAAGGAATATGTAAGCTACCCACTTGATTTCCATGGGATTGTAGTTCAATTGGTCAGAGCACCGCCCTGTCAAGGCGGAAGCTGCGGGTTCGAGCCCCGTCAGTCCCGGCGAATTCAATAAAAAAAGACATCAACTCCCCTTTTTGTTTCTGGGCAAGGGGATCAAAATGGTTTCATTTATATATATATTTTTTTCTTTTTTCATCAAGCAAAAGAAAGGGGTATTTCCATTATTTTAACTAGCACCAATTGATAATAGAGAGCCATATGTAAATTAGGATAGTTCTTGAGAGCATTCAACACTTCAAGAAAGAGATACTGTACGGGGTTTCTGCTTTTTGTCAATTGATCTCCCGGTAACTCGTGTAGTAAAATGGAATAGGATAGCGTATAATACGTTTGCCAAGAGTACCTATATATACTTTTATTTCTATGAAGTAAAGGAATTGAAAATAGTTCGAATCCAACCAAGGAAATAGGATATTTAAAAAATAAAGATAAAATAAGTATTCCCTAATGAATATGCTCTTTTTAAAGATTAGAGTCGATGTCGAAGAAAAAACTCGTAAGAAAATTTAAATAGTTAATTTTTGGGAATATTTTAGTTTTTTTATTGGGACTCGTCTTTATCACATTCCCCTTATTTGTTTTCCAAAAAGACGATAGACCCTTAAATTTTTTTTTAATTTTAAATTTAACTTCGTACTTGTTTTCTCTATTTGATTTATATTTTTTATTTAAGTTTCTTTAGAAACTCTTTTTGTAAACAATCGAAGTAGAAAAGGGTTTTTTATGATACTTCATCAGATGATTGTACAAGGAAAGTAAAGGACTAGGTTGTAGAAAAGAAAACGGGGAAAAAGAATAATAAATAAATATTTTTTTATTGGATCAGGAATCTAATTATGTATTCGGTGTGGATAAAAGATCTTCCTATGTTATACTATTAAATTCTTGACGATGAGTCGATTTCATAGCTCCGATATTGTTATTCATGATATTTCTTTCATTCGATATCATCGAAATCTAATTCATCTGAGTGAGTTTACAAGCGAAAGATTTATAATCTCTATGGGATTAAATCCCGAGATATTTCAAATAAAATAAAATAAACAATTAAATTATGGAAGTAAATATTCTTGCATTTATTGCTACTGCACTTTTCATTCTCGTTCCTACTGCTTTTTTGCTTATAATTTACGTAAAAACGGTTAGTCAAAATAATTAATTTGAATACAATTTTACTATCAATAAAAAAAAGTAGTATCCTAAAGGACCCGCTAGTATGGTAGAAAGAGATCTCTTTCTACCATACTAGCCATTATGGTTATTGTAATGTAATGTATAAAGATACAAGTGAAATATCTTAATATAAAGGAATCCACCTATATCTCTTTTTTCTTTATAAATGTCAATATAAATTAAATAGAATATGAAATGTATGTACATACTTTCTCAATTTCATTTGTTTGATCCATTTAATACAGATAATCCTAATTCGATGGAAACTTCTTCAGATTTCAAAAAGGGGTTACCCCATGAATGGTTAACCATGTAAACCCTGATATAAAATAGAAAATGAATCAATAAAACAAAACATAAATACAATTTCTAAAAAAAAAATCTTAAAAAAAATTGCCCAACGGTCTAGAAAACTAAAACAATTGATACAGGTTGATAGAGTTTGATTATTACCGCAATTAGGAGTACTTCTAGAGTCCACTTCTTCCCCACACTACGAGAGAGAGGGAAAATGTAAAAACTACCATTAAAGCAGCCCATGCGAGACTTACTATATCCATGTGAATTCTGTCCCCTATGAATATGAAGAAACTATTCCATTATTGTTCACTAATAATAGTGAAATCACTGGTGCAGAGTCAAAAAAAGGGAGAGGTATTTGGTCACCATTGATGAACTACTCCAAAAAATCCACTTATCTTATTCTTATAATGAGTTATTCTTATTATAGAATTTCTAGTAGAATCGACAAGATGTAAACACAAGTAAACAGACACTTTTCGAAGTATCCAAGGAATATGACTCACATGTATAAAGAATAAGACTTTGTCTTTCTTTTATCGTTTTTTATTTTTGGAAGTAAAATAAAAGTAAATTATTCATATAATCTAATATTGATTGAATATCTGAGCATTCCGAGACTTTGATGAGTCTGTATCCAAAGTATCCTAGGTACTTTCCAAAACTATTAATTTAATTCCCCCTCTAGCTATCCAATCTAATTGAAGACTCAGAAAGTGGAACTAAATTAGTAGTGGAAAGTAAAGATTTATGGATTTCCCTATACTACTTTAAGTTTTCTTTGAATCTGATAGGCAAAACTTTAGGTTAGAGAATAGAACCTCGAGAGCCAGGGGCTTATAATCACGATCACGATAAAGAAAGTATCAAGAGTCTTTTCCTATGTTTGTTTATAGCAGGGGATTTAAAGTCTGTTGTTGAGGCGGCACCCGGATTTGAACTGGGGAAAAAGGATTTGCAGTCCCCCGCCTTACCACTCGGCCATGCCGCCAAAACGATATAAACTAGATTCCAATTTTATCTTTTTTTTTTTTTTTAACTCCGAAAAAAAATATATAGATTTTAAGTCCCAAAATATGTAATCCAGTACAAATCAGAACCATTAACTATTGACTGTAAATTCATGACCGCTTGTGAATTAAAATCTACATTTTTTATTTCTAATAATATAAGCAAATCATTAGAAATTTATTTATAACTAATCTATATTGAGTTTTTTCAATTAAAAAGAAAAATAAATCTTCTTCAATTTAAATTATAACAGTAATGATGAGTATATGTAAACCCCATAACCATAATCAGAACATACATGACGTTGTGTTATAGAGCTATAGCTCTATAATGGGGTATTTTATCTCTCTATAGATGCTTTTGAGTAGTAATTCTCAATCAATTTTTGTATTTAAATTTTCATTGAATACATTGAAGAGAAAATTTAATTTTTGATAGAGCACAGCATGTGCTGTCCCAAATATAACTGTACCCCAATAAAAGAATAAAAAGAGACATATATATCTGTGCATTATTTTTTATTTTAATAATAATAAAAATTAATAAATAAAAAAACACAAGTTTTCTTACCTACTTCCTTCAATTCAATGATATTCTATTCAAAATAGGTAAAAATCTTTTCTGCAAATATTTTTTTGAACAATTAAATACATGAAAAAGTAAAGTGGTTAAAAAAAAAAAGTTTTATATTTATTATATGTTTATCTGCTCGAACAGATCCAATCATGAATAAAATTTTTTATGGTATGCAATCGAATTGGAATATGTAATATCATAGGTGAAAATGAAATCACTTTTTTTCTAGTCTTTACAAAACTCCATAAGTTCCAGTGGTATTTCTCAATTCTGTTCCATTTGGATCTCTTTCTTATAATCTTATAAAAAATTCCAATTGAATCTAGTCTCCGTTCATACGTATTTCATACATTCCATATATCTTGGAGTTGGATAAAATTTCATGTGATTCAGTAAACAGAATAGAAATTCCATTATTGCTAGATCGAATTCTATGGATATGATTCGGTGAAGAATGAGAGATGGGATGGGATTTTTAAAATAAACGGATAAATGGTAAATTCAAAAAAGATGCTCGGGGATGGAAATGGAAAAGAGGGAACATCTACAATACCCGGATTTAATCAGATACAATTTGAAGGGTTTTATCGGTTTATTGATCAGGGTTTAATAGAAGAACTTTCTAAATTTCCAAAAATTGAAGATATAGATCACGAAATTGAATTTCAATTATTTGTGGAAACATATCAATTGGTAGAACCTCTGATAAAAGAACGAGATGCTGTCTATGAATCACTTACATATTCTTCTGAATTATATGTATCCGCGGGATTAATTTGGAAAACCAGTAGGAATATGCAAGAACAAAGAATTTTTATTGGAAACGTTCCTTTAATGAATTCCCTCGGAACTTCTATAGTAAACGGAATATACAGAATTGTGATCAATCAAATATTGCAAAGTCCTGGTATCTATTACCAGTCAGAATTGGATCATAACGGGATTTCGGTCTATACCGGCACCATAATATCAGATTGGGGAGGCAGGTTAGAATTAGAGATTGATAAAAAAGCAAGAATATGGGCTCGCGTGAGTAGGAAACAGAAAATATCTATTCTAGTTCTATCATCAGCTATGGGTTCGAATCTAAGAGAAATTCTAGAGAATGTTTGCTACCCCGAAATTTTCTTATCTTTCTTGACCGATAAGGAGAAAAAAAAAATTGGGTCAAAAGAAAATGCTATTTTGGAGTTTTATCAACAATTTTCTTGTGTAGGTGGGGATCCAATATTTTCTGAATCCTTATGTAAGGAATTACAAAAAAAATTCTTTCACCAAAGGTGTGAATTAGGAAGGATTGGTCGCCGAAATATTAACTGGAGACTTAATCTTAATATACCTCAGAACAATATATTTTTGTTACCACGAGATATATTAGCAGCTGCCGATCATTTGATTGGGATGAAATTTGGCATGGGTACACTTGATGATATGAATCATTTGAAAAATAAACGTATTCGCTCTGTAGCGGATCTTTTACAAGACCAGCTCGGGTTGGCTCTGGCTCGTTTAGAAAATGTAGTTAAGGGAACTATAGGCGGAGCAATTAGGCATAAATTGATACCTACTCCTCAGAATTTGGTAACTTCAACTCCGTTAACAACTAC